GAAATTTCCAATTGAGAAAAAAAGTGATACTTAGTATTATTAGAATTAAGTCCCAGGCCTTATGCTTATGTCATGTCAATTGCGAAATATCTCGTTTGTTGTAACACTTCCTAAAAAACTATTCCATTGGACTAACAATGGGAAGGAAGAAGGCGAGTCGTTCTGCTAATTCCCCATTCTCCAATCAGTCCTTCCCATGGGTTAGTGTCCCACCAAATAATTGGAGGAGTGAAATCCTAATCGAATTCAAAAAAAGCAGTAAGTCCAAGGAAATAAACTAATAAAAAATACGTATTTTTTTTTTTCGGATTAAACAAAGGGATTCGCAAATAAAAGTGCTAACGCTACAACCAGTCCATAAATTGTTAAAGCTTCCATAAAAGCCAGACTAAGCAATAAAGTACCTCGTATTTTTCCCTCCGCCTCGGGCTGTCTCGCGATCCCTTCTACAGCTTGGCCCGCAGCAGTACCTTGACCAACCCCAGGTCCAATAGAAGCAAGCCCGACGGCCAACCCAGCAGCAATAACGGAAGCGGCAGAAATCAGTGGATTCATGATAAGTTCCTCACACCAAAATAAGTAAATAGTTAATGATACAATCAACCAATAAATTATGACTTAATTATTCCATCGCTAAGATCTATACAGTCGAAGGAAATAAGAACTCGGAATTGAAGTAATAATATTATTATTGAATCATCAGAACGGCTTCGATATTTCTTTTTTAGTTTTTATTCACAGAATTTTTTTGAATCCATACCATTCTTTTTGAATTTTTCGTTTTTTCTTATTTTCTTGATTGAATCTCTTTATTCAATAGTCACTTTATTTTATTCATTTAATATTCAATTCACAACTACAAAGGAAATGGAGGGGATTCCATTGGAATTCCTATCTAAATTCACAGTAATAGAGCCGCTTAGATATTACATATATAACTAATTAATATCTAATATTACATATACATGTGTTTCTTGGATAACGTAAATCAACCATTCATATCTTACATTCAATCGGATTATAGAATCATTCTTCGAAACATTCACAAGAGTTGTCTTATACTAATTAGAGTACATACATCTAGTTCGGCCCCCCCTAACCAATCCATTTTTTTTTATAAATTTGAATTTAGTTTTTTGTAAATCTTTATTTTTTCTTTCTTTACTCGCCGACGCAGGTACAATCAATCTACATGGACAAATTCGTTAGATCGAATCGTTGCATCGAAATAGAAGTATTTGATTGATCTAAGTTCAGGTAATTTATTATTTATTAAAATTCTCTTTTGGTCAACCGTTTAATTGGATGAAATCAACTTGAATGGGAATTTTTCTATATAACAATAGCATCTTTTTTAAAATAGCACACTATATAATACTATAAGTATTACAACCCTAATTATTATTCAGATTATGATTACTAATATCTAATAATATTGAATATTGGAATTAAATGAACAAAACAATATAAAGATAGTATTCATTGGGGGGGGATAAATAGACCGAACTGGAATTTTAGGAAAAAGATCTTTTCGATCTCTTTCCTTTTTTTTACTTCCCCTTTTGTTTGTTGCAATTCCCCAATACCGCTAATATCTTATTTTTTACTATTACTTCTATACTTTATATAGATAGTTTATATTTATATAATTTATCTATTTATTTTTATATATTATGCTCCTTAAGCAGATTATCTTGATACGCACATATATTGCGTAAGGCTTAAACTAAAAAAAGACTATTTCGAAAACTAGTCAATGATGACCCTCCATGGATTCGCCTATATAAGCCGCAGCTAAAGTTGCAAAAATAAGAGCTTGAATACCGCTTGTAAATAATCCAAGTAACATGACGGGTATAGGAACCACTGAAGGTACTAAAGAAACAAGAACAAGAACTACTAATTCATCAGCTAATATATTTCCGAAAAGTCGAAAACTAAGTGATAGGGGTTTTGTGAAATCTTCTAAAATATTAATGGGTAAAAGGATTGGAGTTGGTTGAATGTATTTACCAAAATAACCTAATCCTTTTTTACTAAGACCCGCATAGAAATATGCTACTGACGTGAGTAAAGCTAAAGCAACAGTAGTATTTATATCATTTGTAGGCGCGGCTAATTCCCCATGAGGTAACTGTATGATTTTCCAAGGTAAAAGAGCACCCGACCAATTCGAAACAAAAATAAATAGAAACAAAGTTCCAATAAAGGGAACCCATGGACCGTATTCTTCGCCAATCTGAGTTTTGCTCACATCTCGAATGAATTCAAGAACATATTCGAAGAAATTCTGACTGTCAGTAGGAATGGTTTGTGGATTACGAACAGCTATAATGGCTGAACCTAATAAGATAGCAATTACAACCCAAGAAGTAATAATTACTTGGGCATGGACTTGAAAACCTCCTATTTTCCAATAGAAATGTTGGCCGACTTCCACACCGGATATATCATATAAGCCTTTTAGTGTGTTGATATAACATAATTTCATATTGCCCTCTGAAAAAAATAGAACTTTAAAAAGAATTATTTTGATTCAACCTTCTCTTTTTTTCGACTTGCCTAGTTGACTTATATATATTTGTATACCAATTAATTACATAATATCCCTAGTTACTTGTATCTCTTTTAGGAATCATAACCGATTTCATAAATCTATGGAGTCCCCAAAAGAATTTTTTTATTTTATTATTCATTATTAATATGAATCAAGGATTTCGTATATAACTAGAACGACCCTCACAAATTGCAAATACTAATTTGTTAAGAATTAATCGGATTGAAGCTATCGCGTCATCATTTGCTGGGATCGAAATATCAGCGAGATCTGGGTCACAATTTGTATCGATTAAACAAATCGTTGGAATTCCCAAAATCATACATTCTCGAAGAGCCATATATTCTTCTTGCTGATCAACGATTATTACAATATCGGGTAATCCAGTCATATATTTGATCCCGCCCAGATATGTTTGCAAGTGAGATAATTGTCTCTTCAACATAGCTGAATCTCTTTTCGGAAGACGATTGAGTCTCCCCATCTTTTGTTCCGTTCTCAAGTCCCTGAACTTATGAAGTATCGTTTCCGTAGTATACCAATTCGTTAACATACCGCCTAGCCATTTTTTATTAACATAATGACAACGGGCCCTTATTGCAGCCCGTGCTACTGAATCGGCTGCTTTATTTTTGGTACCAACAATTAAGAATTGCTTTCCCCTACTTGCTGTATCAAAAACTAAATCACAAGCTTCTGATAAAAAACGGGCAGTTCTAATAAGATTTATAATATGAATACCCTTACGCTTTGAAGAGATATAAGGTTCCATTCTAGGATTCCATTTACTAGTACCATGACCAAAATGAACTCCTGCTTCCATCATTTCTTCCAAATGGATGTTCCAATATCTTCTTGTCATTTATTTATCCACACCTCCTTTCTTTTTATTAAAAAAAAGAGAGACGAGGTGCCCTGAAATAGAAATAAATAATTGTTCCGATGGAACCTTCGTTTCTACCTCTAACGGATATTGGCCATTGATACACGATTCAAACCATTAATATTAATTTCTTTCTATTCTATTTGTTATTTTATTATCTTTATTACTATATACCAAATAAAAATAAAAAAAAAAAAATGACCGCAAATACAAATAGCTAAAAAGAAAGGGGGTGAATCCGCTCTTAGGAATCATTCAACCCTCGAAATGATTGTCTCAGTGTATCGTGTAAATTCCTTGAAATGAAAAAATCAAATAATTCTCTGTGGTGGAACAAAATATCTCGCATTTCTGCCTCGAATAGTTTATTGTTTTTGGTTTCCAAAGGAATGTTGGTATGTTGCCTTGAACGTTGCACTAATCCGTTGAATCCCGTACCAACGGGTATCATCCCCCCTAGAACAACGTTCTCTTTCAGACCTTTCAACCAATCGATACGACCCCGGAGAGCGGCTTTTGCTAAAACTCGAGCAGTTTCTTGAAAACTTGCTTCGGATATAAAACTTTGAGTATTTAGAGATGCTTTCGTTATTCCCAATAAGATAGCTCGGTAACAGATCGCTTCTTCCAAAGCGCGCCCTGTTCGTTCCGCCCGCAACAATTCAATCAGTTCTCCGGGTGAAAAAACATTAGACATTCCCTCTTCTGAAACCAACACTTTTGATGTTATTTGACGCACAATAATTTCTATATGTCGATTATGAATCTGCACCCCCTGAGATCTATAAACTTTTTGGATCTTATTAACCAAAGAGATACGCCCTTGCACTATAGTTAGCTCAGCACCAATCAAGAATCTCCAAGGAATTCCAATAATTTTTGTTATACTCTTGTTCCAACCCTCAATTCTCTTTTCTAGGTTCATCGATATTGAATCAATCGAACGCACTTCTAACACTTGTTCCACTTTTGGAAGACCTTGCGTTATATCCCTAGATCTCGATTTTTCATATATAAATGTAACTAATGTATCTCCTTCGTAAAGGATTTCTCCATAATGGCCATGAACGGTTGCTCCCGGAGTGGCCAAATAAGCTTTAGCTGATCTTATTACTACAGAGTCAATTTGAACAATTAGAACTTGACCCGATTTTAAGTGCGGTCCGTTTTTGGCTATACATAAATTTTCACAAATAAACTGCCCAAGGCTAATTATTCTAGACGCTTCTTCACAATAATTATGATGGAGAAAATTCCAATTCAAATTGAATGGATTCAAAACGATGTTACCGCGCGGATCGGGATTATTATAAATAGAAACCCTACCATTTTCATCCATTAAATAATATTTAAGCACTTGAAAAGTCTGTTTGAAATTGTCAAGTTGTAAATATTTAGTTACCGAGATCTGATTATAAGTTATTAAATGGTAAAATGAATAAAAATGCGCAATTTGAGGGGTTCTTCCTAATCCTAAAGGTCCCAAGGAATTCCTAATTGGAATTAGACTATCTCTTTTCATTGATTCTTTTTTTATTACATCATTGTAATATTTTACAT